AGAATTTGACTGCGTACTACGGAAGGGTTCATTCGCACGCTTGAAAGATAGCCCAAAAACTCAAGGGAATGCTTGGATAATTGGTTTATATAAATCCTTCTTGGATGAAACCACAACGAAAAATGCCATTGCCAAAAAGTGACAAGGTAAAATTTCCATTTCTTCATGAAAAGAAATGTCCCTTTTGAAGCCAGAATGGATCTTTTTTGATACCTAATATAATGCATGAAAGGTTCCTTGACCAACCGCAGGTTTGCCCGAAAATCCTTAATCTTAACAAAGACGTTCACAAGACGTTCTATTTTTATATAGAAATAGATTCGTTCAAGAAAAACTCCAGAAGATGTTGATCGTAAATGAAAAGATTGGTTACGTAGAAAGACGAAAATGGATTCATATTCACATACATGAGAATTATATAAGAATAAGAATAATCTTTTATTTTTTTTTGAAAAAGGGGAACTGGCTTTCTTTGGAATAATAAGACTATTCCAATTACAATATTCGTTGAGAAAGACTCGTAATAAATGCAAGGAGGAAGCATCTTTTACCCAATAGCGAAGGATTTGAACCAAGATTTCCACATGGACAGGGTGAGGTATTACCATATCTAACACAAAATTTAAATGTGAAAAAGTGTCCTCGAAAAAGGGAAATATTGAATGAATTGATCGTAAATTCTGAGATTTTCCTATCTTGTTCGTTTCCCCTTCTAGACAAGATAGGAATTGTAAAGAAAATGGAATTTCGACAATAAAAGCAAACCCCTCTGATATGATTTGAGAATACAAATTATTGTTGCGCGCCCCAAATGGATTTTGGTTAGAATCATTAGGAGAAATAAGAAAATGATTCTGTTGATACAGTCGAGTAATTAACCGTTTCACAATCAGTAAACTGGATTTATTGTCATAACCCAGATTTTCCGACAAAATCAATTTACTCAAAGCACGATTATGAGCAAATGCATAAATATACTCCTGAAAGATAAGTGGATATAGGAAGTCATGTTGTTGAGATCTCTCTAGCTGTAAATATCTTTGGATTTCCTCCATTTGAAATTCGATTTGAATTAAAGGTAGAAGATTGGGGGGGTTATCAAATGATACATAGTGCGATACAGTCAAAACAAGGTATTCTGTAAAAATCGATACCTCGGGGACAGATAAACTTATCAACAGATTCTCTACCCTCTCCTTTTTCCATCCATTTCATTTAATTCGTCTATGTTTATGTTATAGAATAACAAGATGGTTAGAAATCTTTTATTTTTTAAACCGAATCGCTCTTTTGATTTCGGAAAAAACTTTCTTTATCAATATACTGCTTCTTTTACACACACATCTTCATTCCATAATGGAGAATGTCAATAGTTAGGATTCATTAAAAAAAAATAGAATCCACGAGTGGAGTGAGAAGTGCTTCCCGTATCAGGCACTAATTTATTTTTAACGTCTAATTAGATCGGGAAATTATTCAAATTAAGAACAGAAGCTGGTTGCTTTTTCTTTCTGATAATTAATTGAAGCCACGGGGCTCCTATCCATTTATTCATTCGACCCAACTTTCTTTTGTTCCGTTCCAAGAATTCGAAAAAGGTTTTATACCAATCCGATAAGAATGAAATATCCTCAGAACTCTCCATTGATACGACATGCTATTTTTTCCATTTATTCCCTTTCAGGATCAGTCGCGGTCTTCCAAAGTTTACCAAGGTTACGGACGAATTCGTCACTTCATCCAAATGTGTAAAAGATTCTAGCCGCACTTAAAAGCCGAGTACTCTACCGTTGAGTTAGCAACCCGAAAAAAACATAGATTAAACAAAACTTCAACAAAGGGTGTATAGATACAATCAAATAAAATAAAAGAAAAAAAAAGATACAGAATTGTCAAAATGGATAGAGCATCTCTTATGTTATCTAGCTTTGTTTCAATCAAAAAAACCTCTTGTATCAAAGAAAGCATCATTTGAATAAGATAAAGTAACAAAACCATGGGACAAAAATAAATAGACCCGGATCGCTTATCACGATGAATTATATTTGTTCAATACACTGTTGTCAATATAAATGTTGAGAAAAGAATACAGTGGAAAAGAGAAATTGCATTAAATAAAATCCTTTTTGAAATCCTTTGAATTTCCATTTAACAATGGAATACAATAATATTCAAAATTGTCTTGGATTGACACTACATATCTAATCTACATAGATAGAAAAAGTATAAATCGAAGAATAAAAAAGGAAGAATTCAAAAAAAAATATCGGATTTTTGAGTCCCTAATGCTAATGTATTTCATCAATCTAAGTGGAATAAGCAAAGTAGATTCCTTGTTGTTGCTTAGTCGAGTTCCAATGAAAACCACACAATTAAAATTAAAGGAAGAAGGAAATGCGCAAATTTGATATTTATAAGATCAATAAATTTGGTCATTCTAGACCATCTAGACCATAAGATTCGACAGAAACTATGATAAATAAATATGAATACGGCAGAAAAAAAGAAAAAGGGGGGCAAGTAGAAAAAAATTAGACAAAGTTATATACAAGTCGCGACCCCCCCCTGATATTTCTTTAATTGAATTTCATTTGATTAGGCGGAAGTTCCTTAAAAACTTCCGCTTTCTTTAAAAGATTCTGAACAGTTCCTGTGGGTTGAGCACCCTTTTCAAGGAAATATAGAATAAGAGGAACATTTAAATAAGTTTGATTCTTCATTGGATCATAAAAGCCCACCCTTCTAAGATCTTTTCCTTCTCTTCGGGATCGAACATCAATTGCAACGATTCGATAGATGGCTCATTGGGATAGATGTAGATGAACAATACCCCCCCTAGAACCGTATAGGAAGTTTTCTCCTCGTACAGCTCGCGAAAAAATGATTTGATTCGAAGTTTTGTCTATATATGCAATTCTAATAAATTAAATGACAAATGGGCCCATAAAATAAATTAGACTATGATTTAAGTCTTTTTTTCTTCCTGAAAATGAAAAAGAAACCATTCGTACTCATAACTCAAGTTGGATAACTATCAAATAGTTCAAAGGAAAAATCTTTAGTCAATTTCATTTATTGAGTCGTCTTTACTCCCTTTTGTTTGTCTCGTTTAAACCATTTCAAATTCTATTTGGATTCTTTAGTCCGATCCAGTTATTGAGACGATCGAGACAATTAAAAGGGTGTTTCCTTGTTCTTAGATCCTTTCCTTATTTTTAATCATTGGGTTTAGACATTACTTCGGTGTTTCTTAATCCTTTCAAAATAAAATGGCAGCAACATACCCCCTTTTGATTTCTTTCGATCAAAGAATCCTATGGACAGTCGATTCCCGCGTGATACACTTTGAATCGAAAAATTGGAATCAATTTCAACAAGTTTTGCTTTTGAATTGGAAACTTGCTCGAATTGGATCCTTTCGATTCCTATATATGTTCGATATATTTACGAAGTTGTTCCTCCAATTGATTGGCATTAACCCTAGATCCTTGCCCCCGAGAAATGAATTAATACTTTCTATTCGAGCTCCAGCGTGCACTATTTACAACCCAACAAAAAAACGAAGGGTTCGGGTGTAACAGAACAAACAATGTCGAGCCAAGAGCACCCTTATTCCTAGACAAATCAAAAATGGTGGATGTAAAAATCCACAACGGATCGTGTCCTTCAAGTCGCACGTTGCTTTCTACCACATCGTTTCAAACGAAGTTTTACCATAACATTCCTCTAATTTGGAACCGGTATGAAATTGATTCAATTATGGAATCAGGAATAGTCACTGGTTCAGCTGTCCATAGACATCGTAATCTAGACTTTTCTTCTATATATGAATATATGATATGTGGAACGATTTTTCTGAAAAAGTCTTAGCAAGACAGCATTTTTAACATACATAAATAATATATAGATCCGAGAAAAAAATAGATATAGAGAAACGAATAACTTTTTGAATCTGCATCTTCAAGTGACTCCATAGGATAGATTAAACGATTTCTTACTTTTTCAAAGATTCCACGTACAAGGAATCATTAAAAAGATTTTTTTTAATAAAAAAAAATCTTTCTAATTGAAAAGGTTTCCTATTTCTACATCATTATTATTATTAAATGGAATTTGAAGAAAATTGGACAATAAGCATCACCTTTGATCTTCATAGGAGGATCGGTCTTTCTTTTTGAATTGACTCATCACTGATTGAATTTCAAATTTCTATTTGAAATAGATCAAAGAAAAGAAGAAAGAAATCTATTTTTTTCATGAGATGTATAAAAAAAATGATGTAAGTTAAGATTTGAATCTTTATTCTTTTCATCTGATTACGAAAATCAAAATCGAAAAAAAAATAGGGAAGGTTCTTCGTATCTATCAGATAGACTGAACAATTGTCACTGTTATAGATATTCTAGATTCTAGAATATCTATAATTTCAGTTTAAATAATTTAAGGATTACAAATCTTTTTCACAAAAAACCAAAAATTTTCTTGTCATTGAAATAGAATGATACGTACCATAGAAGCTAAACATTTCTTCATTTTATATGATTATATTATACGATTGATATGTATTTGGTTTAAATAAATGGGGTTGAGTAATATCGACTCTTGTGATAAAGTGAATACAAAGGGATAGGATAAATCACCCCTGCCTCAATCGTTAAATCGATTTCCAATTTTTCATTAGAGTCAAACACGAAATACCTAAATCAAATTAGATTCAAAGAATCAGCTCCATAACATATTTCTATATAATATGGAACTTGATCATTTATTAATGAAATTCGAACAGACACAGATATTAAAATGAATATGGATTCACTCCTACCCACTCCCCTATTTCTTTCTATGGGAATAATGGAGCATCCAAAATGGACTGCGCTGGGACGGAAGGATTCGAACCTCCGAATAGCGGGACCAAAACCCGTTGCCTTACCACTTGGCCACGCCCCATTTCAATTTCTAATCGACACTAAGAAACAATAATATTGGTATTGCTTGTTTGTCAACTCCAGTCCAAATATCTATAGATCTATAGAATCGATTGGTACTAGGATTTTGATACATATAGATATAGAATTCAACTTAATTTATTGATCATTACATAGAATTCAATTAAGATATTGTATGAAAGTATGATTTCTTCTATTCTCCTTTGAGAATTGGAGGATTTTTGGTTGGGTGGATTCAAAGAAAAAGAAGGGTTTTTGTCTACCTTACTTACTTTCTTTTTCCTTATATCAAAAACGCAATCAAAATGCAATTATCTCCAAGAACAAAATGTCTGTTATGCTTAATATCGTTAGTTTGATCTGTATTTGTATTAATTCTCCCTTTTATTCGAGTAGTTTTTTCTTCGGCAAATTGCCCGAAGCCTATGCTTTTTTGAATCCAATCGTGGATGTTATGCCAGTCATACCTGTGCTTTTTTTTCTCTTAGCTTTTGTTTGGCAAGCTGCTGTAAGTTTTCGATGAGATCCTGAATAATAATATCCTAGAAAATGTATGATTTCCTCGATAAAAAAAAATTCTAACAATTGAAAAAATCAGATAAGTTTTAGAGTATGAACCCTCGATTCACACGCTGAAATTCGTGGATAGTCGCCAAAACCCCAGCTTACCCCCATTTCCTCATTTTTGACCCCCTTTCCAGTGAAAGACCCTAACCCTATTAGGGTCTCCCACAATATAATATCTAATTTGGATATAAACCAAAATTTTGGTTAATGAAAAACAAATGAATTTGTGACAATGCATTTCTAGAAAAAACCTCATTTCTTTAGGATATGTGGTAGAAAAATAGAAGATCTATTCTCTTTTTTTTTCAAAAAAACCATCTTGGAGATTGTGTAATGCTTACTCTGAAACTCTTCGTTTATACCGTAGTGATATTTTTTGTGTCTCTCTTTATCTTTGGATTCCTATCTAATGATCCAGGGCGAAATCCTGGACGTGAAGAATAAAATACAGGGGGTTTTCCTTGGTTTTGGTTAATTTGCAAATTTTCTTAGGATTTTATCTATTCTACACGTTTCACTAAGATTTTCAAAATTTGAAAAAAAACCAAATCAATTCATCAACGGAAACGGAAAGAGAGGGATTCGAACCCTCGGTACGAATAACTCGTACAACGGATTAGCAATCCGACGCTTTAGTCCACTCAGCCATCTCTCCCAATTGAAAAAGATAATTACTACATTACACATAATGTAAGGAATCTTTCTTCTTTCTCTATTCTATTATATATATAGAGATCCACAAATCGGGAATTTCCTTTATCTAAAAGATGGGCTCGACCGCGCGAACAATCGAACTCAAAAAAAAATAAGCAAGACCCATTTGTGTTGATTTTGTTCGAAAGGCCCTTCTTATTCTCATGGCCCGGCCCGGTCAGTACCTAGCCGGGCTCTTTTTTTTTTGTTCCAACGAATTATAGATAAATAATGATTTATCTGATATCTGATTTGAAAACAAAAAGACTTTTTTTATTATATTATTATATTCAATTGAATATTTTATATTCAAGTAACAAAAAAAAAGAACAAAGACTATTTACATTCTTTTTCTTGTTATATTTTACCGAACTAAAAAAGAAACTATCGATTCTTCCACAATGCATTTTTCTGTTATGATTTTAGTGTTTTTTTTTATCCGTATCGATCTTCTTCAGCAAAAGGGAAAACTTTAGTTTTAGTTATTTAATTAAAATTAAATGAAGCCTCTTTCCCGAATCTCATTAAATTCGGATCTCCCCGCAAAAAAGTGCAACGTTCTCATTTTGATGATTCTTTGATGATCCTATCTTGATCATGCTCAATGATCTTGTTCGACAAAAGGTCCATTTGTATACAATAATCATATTGTAGCGGGTATAGTTTAGTGGTAAAAGTGTGATTCGTTCTATTAACCGTTAATAGTTAAAGGGTCTTTCGGTTTTATTCATATTCCGACCAAAAACTTTATTTCTTAAAAAGATTTAATCCTTTACCTCTCAATGAGAAATTCGAGAAAAAAATACGAATTCTCGTGATTTGTATCCATGAGTCACTTATAAATTGAAAAGTTGGATTATGAAATTGCGAAACATAATTTTTGAATTGGACCAAAACTTCCAATTGAATAAGTATGAGTAAAGGATCCATGGCAGAAGATAGAAAGTCAATTTCTAATCGTAACTAAATCTTCCATTTTTTTCTTTCTAAAGAAAGAAATTGGAGCAAAATAGCTATTCAACGATGACTTTGGTTTACTAGAGACATCGACATATTGTTTTAGCTCGGTGGAAACAAAATCCTTTTCCTTAGGATCCTCTCAAATAGAAATAGAGAACGAAGTAACTAGAAAGATTGTTAGAATCACCTTCTTCTAGAAGGATCATCTAGAAAGCGATTCATTTTGTTTGTTTGTATTCAAACAAAAAGCTGACGTAGGTGTTATGGGTATAATTTTGTTCATTTTGTTCACATCTTAGATCTATGAATTTACTCATATTCCATAAAGGAGCCG